TGCAATTGGAGCTTATTGTCAGAAAAGAATCCATTTAGATAGTCCTTTGTGGCTCCGGTGGCGACTAGATCAACGTATTATTGCTTCAAGAGAAGCTCCTGTCGAAGTTCACTATGAATCCTTGGGCACCTATCATGAGATTTATGCACACTATCTAATAATAAGAAATATAAAAAAAGAAATTATTTTTATATATATTCGAACTACTGTTGGTCATATTTATCTTTATCGAGAGATTGAAGAAGCTATACAAGGATTTTCTCGAGCCTGCTCATATAGTTAAGAACGTACTTAAGTAATTCTATGATATCCGTGTAATTCGAGTCTTTTGGGTTCAACTAGGATCACAATTCATTAATTTTTAGGTGAATTAAGATTCAGAAAAGGAAGTTTTCTAATCATTAACTCAAAACCATTCATTGTCTAATTCTACTTAAGCGGAATACGGAGGTACTTATGGCAGAACGGGCTAATTTGGTCTTTCACAATAAATCGATAGATGGAACTGCCATGAAACGACTTATTAGCAGATTAATAGATCACTTTGGAATGGCATATACAGCACACATACTAGATCAAGTAAAGACTCTGGGTTTCCAGCAAGCCACTGCTACATCCATTTCATTAGGAATTGATGATCTTTTAACAATACCTTCTAAGGGATGGCTAGTTCAAGATGCTGAACAGCAAAGTTTGATTTTAGAAAAACACCATCATTACGGAAATGTCCATGCAGTAGAAAAATTACGCCAATCCATCGAGATATGGTATTCTACAAGTGAATATTTGCGACAAGAAATGAATCCTAATTTTAGGATGACTGACCCTTATAATCCAGTCCATATAATGTCTTTTTCGGGAGCTAGAGGCAATGTCTCTCAAGTACATCAATTAGTAGGTATGAGAGGATTAATGTCCGATCCACAAGGACAAATGATTGATTTACCTATTCAAAGCAATTTACGCGAAGGACTCTCTTTAACAGAATATATAATTTCGTGCTACGGAGCCCGCAAAGGGGTTGTGGATACCGCTGTACGAACATCAGATGCGGGATATCTTACGCGCAGGCTTGTCGAAGTAGTTCAACATATTGTTGTACGTAGGACAGATTGTGGCACCATTCGGGGTATTTCTGTAAGTCCTAGAAACGGCAGGATGCCGGAAAGAATTTTTACCCAAAGATTAATAGGTCGCGTATTAGCAGACGATATATATCTGGGTTCACGATGCATTGCGACTCGCAATCAAGATATCGGGGTTGGGCTTGTAAATAGATTCATAACCTTTCGAACCCAACCAATAGCCATTCGAACTCCTTTTACTTGTAGGAGTACGTCTTGGATTTGTCGATTATGTTATGGCCAAAGTCCTACTCACGGCGACCTGGTCGAATTAGGAGAAGCTGTAGGTATTATTGCAGGTCAATCCATTGGGGAGCCCGGTACTCAATTAACATTAAGAACTTTTCATACGGGCGGAGTATTCACAGGGGGTACTGCAGAACATGTACGAGCCCCTTATACTGGCAAAATTAAATTCAATGAGGAGTTGGTGCATCCCACACGTACACGTCATGGACACCCTGCCTTTCTATGTTATATAGACTTGTATGTCACTATTGAAAGCGAAGGTAGTCTACATAATGTGAATATTCCTCCAAAAAGTTTTCTTTTAGTTCAAAATGATCAATATGTTGAATCCGAACAAGTTATTGCTGAAATTCGTGCGGAGGCATCAACTCTGAATTTTAAGGAAAAAGTTCGAAAACATATTTATTCTGATTCAGAAGGCGAAATGCACTGGAGTACCGATGTGTATCATGCACCCGAATTTACATATGGTAATGTTCATCTCTTACCAAAAGCAAGCCGTTTATGGATATTGTCGGGAAGACCATATAGATCCCGTGTAGTCTCCTTTTCACTCCACAAGGATCAAGATCAAACAACCGGGAATTCTCTTTCTTTCGAACAAATAATTTATAACTTATCAATGACTAATGATCAAGTACAAAATAAATTTTTGGATCCTTATATTAAAAAATCTAGTAAAAAAGAACATAGGAGTTCGAATTATTCAGAACTTAATGGGATGGGTCATTGTAATCATATATATCCTGCAAAAAACTCCGATTTATTGGCAAAGAGGCGAAAAAATAGATTAATCATTCCATTTCAATTTCAATTGAGTCAAGAACGAGAAAAAGAATTAATGTCCCTTTCCAACGGTATCTCGATTGAAATACCCATAAATGGTATTTTCCGTAGAAATAGTATTTTTGCTTATTTCAATGATCCTCGATACCGAACAAAGAGTTCGGGAATTACTAAATATGAGACTATAGAAATGCATTCCAGCGTTAAAAAAGAGGACTTGATTGAGTATCGAGGAGTCAAAGAATTTCGACCAAAATACCAAATGAAAGTCGATCGGTTTTTTTTCATTTCACAGGAAGTACATATTTTACCCGGATCTTCTTCCATAATGGTACGGAACAATAGTATCATTGGAGTCGATACACAAATTACTTTAAATATAAGAAGCCGCGTAGGCGGAGTGGTTCGGGTGGAGAGAAAAAAAAAAAAGATTGAACTTATAATTTTTTCTGGAGATATCTATTTTCCTGGGGAAACAGATAAGATATCCCGACACAGCGGCATTTTGATACCACCAGGAAAGACAAATTACAAGGAATCAAAAAATTTTAAAAATTGGCTCTATGTTCAACGGATCACCCCTACTAAGAAAAAGTCTTTTGTTTTGGTTCGACCCGTAGTCACATATGAAATCACGGACGGTATCAATTTAGCACCACTTTTCCCTCAGGATCTGTTGCAAGAAAGGGGTAATGTGCAACTTCGAGTTTTCAATTATATCCTTTATGGAAATGGCAAAGGCACTCGGGGAATTTATGACACAAGTATTCAATTAGTACGTACTTGTTTAGTATTGAATTGGAATCAAGATAAAAAAGATTCTTCTATCGAAGAGGCCCGTGCTTCATTTGTTGAAGTAAGGATAAATGGTATAATTCGATATTTCCTAAAGATCGGTTTAGTGAATAGGGCTCTTTCGTATATCGGTAAAAGAAATAATCCCCCCCTTTTTTCTGATGATGGCTTAGAGTATACCAATATGAATCCATTTTTTTCCATTTATTCAAAGCCAAAACTTCAACAAGGATTTAACCCAAATCAAGGAACTGTTCGTATGTTGGTGGGTAAAAATAAGGAATGTCAGTCTTTTATAATTTTGTCATCATCTAATTGTTTTCGAATGGGTCCATTCACACTCAACGATGTAAAATATCCCAAAGAATCCATTAAAAAAGATCGTCTAATTCTAATTAAGAATTCATTCGGTCCTTTAGGAACAGTCCTTCATTTTGCGAATTTTTTTTTTTTTTACCATGTAATAACTCATAATCAGATCCTGGTAAATAATTATTTACAACTGGACAATTTAAAACAAACCTCTCAAGTCCTTAAATATCAATATTATTTAATGGATGAAAATGGAATAATTTATAATCCCGATTTTTGTAGTAATATAATTTTGAATCCATTCAATTTGCATTGGGATTTTCTTCATTACAATTTTTGTGACGAGACATCTACAAAAATGCGTCTTGGACAATTTATTTGTGAAAATATATGTATAAAAAAAAATGGACTGCACTTAAAACCGGGTCAAATTATAATTGTTCAATTTGATTCGGTAGTAATAAGATCGGCTAAGCCCTATTTGGCTACCCCAGGAGCAACAGTTCATGGGCATTATGGAGAAATCATTTATGAAGGGGATACCCTAGTTACATTTATATATGAAAAATCGAGGTCTGGTGATATAACGCAAGGTCTGCCAAAAGTGGAACAAGTCTTAGAAGTTCGTTCGGTTGAGTCAATATCCATGAATCTCGAAAAGAGGATTAATGGTTGGAACGAACGTATAAAAAAAATTCTTGGAATTCCGTGGGGATTCTTGGTTGGGGCTGAGCTAACTATAGCGCAAAGTCGTATCTCTTTGGTTAATAAGATCCAAAAGGTTTATCGATCCCAGGGGGTGCAGATTCATGATCGGCATATTGAAATTATTGTACGGCAAATAACATCTAAAGTCTTGGTTTCAGAGGATGGAATGTCTAATATTTTTTTGCCCGGAGAACTAATTGGATTGTTTCGAGCAGAACGAACGGGGCGCGCTTTGGAAGAAGCGATCTGTTACCGAACGATCTTATTGGGAATAACGAGAGCATCTCTGAATACTCAAAGTTTTATATCCGAAGCAAGTTTTCAAGAAACTGCTCGAGTTTTAGCAAAAGCTGCTCTCCGAGGCCGTATTGATTGGTTGAAAGGATTAAAAGAAAATGTTGTTCTGGGGGGGATGATACCCGTTGGTACTGGATTCAAGGGATTCGTACACCGATCAAATCACCATAAGAGCATTACCATTTCTTTGAAAAAAAAAAACAAGAATAGACTCGAGGGAGAAATGAGAGATATTTTGTTTTACCACAGAGAATTGTTGGATTCTTTTTTTTTTTAAGAATTTAGGTGATAGATCAAAACAACAATGATTGGGGGGATTTAACAGAAGAGATTCATCTTTTTTTATCTTTATTATTGTTATTTAATTAATTATTAATTAATTTACTATCTTAGTAATGTAATAAAATACGTTCATTAAAAAAAAAAGAAAAATAGACAGGAATTTTTGGTTTGGATTGTGTATCAATGATCAATCCAGGTTAAAAAAGAAGGTTCCGTTGGAACAATTTTTTATTTCAGGGTACCTCATCTCTTTATTCAAAAAAGAGTTAAAGTGTGTGGAGAAATGACAAGAAGATATTGGAACATCAATTTGGAAGAGATGATGGAGGCGGGAGTTCATTTTGGGCATGGTATTCGAAAATGGAATCCCCGAATGTCACCTTATATCTCTGCAAAATGTAAGGGTATTCATATTATAAATCTTACCAGAACTGCTCGTTTTTTATCAGAGGCTTGTGATTTAGTTTTTGATGCAGCAAGTAGGGGAAAACATTTTTTAATTGTTGGGACAAAAAGGAAAGCAGCTGATTCAGTAGCATGGGCTGCAATAAGGGCTCGATGTCATTATGTTAATAAAAAGTGGCTTGGGGGTACGTTAACGAATTGGTCCACTACAGAAACAAGACTTCATAAATTCAGGGACTTACGAATAGAACAAAAGGCAGGGCGACTCGCTCGTCTTCCGAAGAGAGATGCCGCGGTGGTAAAGAGACAATTATCTCACTTGCAAACATATCTGGGCGGGATTAAATATATGACAGAATTACCTGATATTGTAATCATTCTTGATCAACCAAAAGACTATACAGCTCTTCGAGAATGTATTACTTTGGGAATTCCAACGATTTGTTTAATCGATACAAACTGTGACCCGGATCTCGCCGATATTTCGATTCCGGCAAACGATGATGCTATATCTTCAATCCGATTAATTCTTACCAAGTTAGTATTTGCAATTTGTGAAGGTCGTTCTAGCTATGTAAGAAAGACTTGATTTTTTTATGAAATCAACACTTCAATTACTACAATTTATAATAGAATTGGTTAATGTTCCTGAATATCAAAAACTATTTATAATAAATTAAAGGGAAAGGACTGGTGATATTATGTGATTTGATTAATCAGTATCCTAAATAAAAAGTCAATTAAAAAAAAAGTAGACAAGTCGAGAAAGAGATGATTGAATCAAAATAAAAATTTTTAAGTTATATTTCTGTCAGAGGACAATATGAATATTCTACCATATTCAATCAACACACTAAAGAAGGGGTTATATGATATGTCTGGTGTGGAAGTAGGTCAACATTTTTATTGGCAAATAGGGGGTTTCCAAATCCATGGTCAAGTACTTATAACTTCTTGGGTTGTAATTGCTATCTTACTAGGTTCAGCTGCTATAGCTGCTCGTAATCCACAAACCATTCCGACAGGGGGTCAGAATTTTTTGGAATATGTCCTTGAATTTATTCGAGACGTGAGTAAAACCCAAATTGGAGAAGAATATCGCCCTTGGGTTCCCTTTATTGGAACTATGTTTCTATTTATTTTTGTTTCTAATTGGTCAGGGGCCCTTTTCCCGTGGAAAATCATACAGTTACCTCACGGGGAGTTAGCCGCACCCACGAATGATATAAATACTACTGTTGCTTTAGCTTTACTCACATCAGTAGCCTATTTCTATGCGGGTCTTACAAAAAAAGGGTTAGGTTATTTTGGTAAATATATTCAACCAACCCCAATTCTTTTACCCATTAACATTTTAGAAGATTTCACAAAACCTCTATCACTTAGTTTTCGACTTTTTGGAAATATATTAGCGGATGAATTAGTAGTTGTTGTTCTTGTTTCTTTAGTACCCTTAGTGGTTCCTATACCTGTCATGTTTCTCGGATTATTTACAAGTGGGATTCAGGCTCTTATTTTTGCAACTTTAGCCGCAGCTTATATAGGCGAATCCATGGAGGGTCATCATTGATCAGTCTTAGGAAGATTTAGTTTAGATCCAATCATGTGTGGCTCAAGAGACTCTATTACCATTAAATTCTATCAAGATAGAATATAGAGTCTCTTGAAAAAACTTAGTTGGTTAGTAGAGAGCGGTTGCACCAGATATGTAAAATCTAATGCTTATAGGTTCATATTTTGAAGTTAAAATTTTTTTCGATTAGATGTTTCGAAGAATTATTAGAAAATCTGATTGAATTTAAGAGACATATAGGCGGTTTACGTTATGTAAGAAACATATGTATATTTTATATTATATATTGACAAGTTAAGTTATATATGAATGTAATTTGCACTATTTGAATTTGGCTAGAGATATCAGCCGTTGTATGTAGTCAGAAAGACTCTCCGATTAGTAACTAAAAAAGATAAAGCTTTTCTAATGATCTAACTAATGATCTAATAATATATTAATTAAAATTTGGCGTTTTTAATTCTTTCTACTGGATGGCTATTTCAATGGAATAATTAAGTTCTAATTCATTGGTTCATTGTATCATTAACCATTTCTTTTTTTTGTGTGAGGAACTTATCTATCATGAATCCACTGATTTCTGCCGCTTCCGTTATTGCTGCCGGATTGGCTGTAGGGCTTGCTTCTATTGGACCTGGAGTTGGTCAAGGTACTGCTGCAGGCCAAGCTGTAGAAGGTATTGCGAGACAGCCTGAGGCTGAGGGAAAAATCCGGGGTACTTTATTACTTAGTTTAGCTTTTATGGAAGCTTTAACAATTTATGGATTGGTTGTAGCATTAGCCCTTTTATTTGCAAATCCTTTTGTTTAATCCGAGAAAAAGAAATATATATATTTCTCATATTTCTTTTAGGGTCTTGGACGTACAGGTTGTTTTTTCACATTCTATTCTAATTAGAATTTCGTCCCTACACAATTACTTATACTTATTCATTCAGAAAATAACCCAAGGGAAGGACTGATTTGAAGA